TCAATCAGGCCAATCACTAAAAACGAAAATAGGGGAAATTCTCTTCACCGGCAGAAAGCCGGTAAATTTTCATAATCAATGGATACGAATGCACAATAACCAACTCGCTCCACCGATAAGACTGATGACCGACACAACAATGGTCAATACCAGAGTAGAGGGTCAAAGATAGTCTTTTCCATCAACATAAGGTGATTGTTTGAAGTCTCGCATCGATTCCGGAAGAAGCAGTTCGGACACTAACGATTCGTCGATACGATACAGAGTTGTATCTAAGGAGAGGTTTCTTTCCGGACACCTGTTTTCTGCAAAAGTCGCAGCTTAGCCCTTTCTGGTTAGCGCGTATAGTACGAGACGCGGCTGCTAGGGGTTCCGATGAATTGTTTGATGAGTACCCATCATCCAACTAGAAATCTCTTATATAGGGAGAAATGCGAATTCGTCAGTCTCACAGTGCAAAAGCAAAGTTCCAATTCGTCCTTAAGTATCACAGTAATGCTCCATTGTTACAGTCAAGCCCAATCCATGGTTACAGTAAGATCTATATTTGCAAATAGAGAAAGAACTAAATCAATCTGCCACCCCTGGGCTTTTTGCTGGGCGCAACTGCATGTCACCGATTTGCCGCGCCTATGCGGTCAGGTAGAACAAATACCATAACATTCGGATTTAGAGAAAGAAGCTTTTTTTCCTCGCTTGAAGTTAGCAGATAGAAGCTAGCCGATTACCCTATTTCCTTATTCCCGGTTAATAGAAAGACTGATTCCTCAACCTCGGTCAAGCATCTTCTTCTGGTGTAGCCTTTCCTTGTTAGCTGTTAACCGAGTCTCTTCACACCTCTTACTCGGCTAACTAAGAGTAGTTTGAAAAATCCTCTAGCCACTAGTTCAACTCCTTAAGAGTCACCCCCCTATACTGAATTAGCTTAGTAGGGCGAGGTAGCGTCTTCGGATCTTGTTTCATATTTAAGAAGAGTTTCTTTGCTCCCGGTTCGGTTGAGCTTCTTTCTTCGGTCTCAGCTCAGACTAATAAGCCTTATTTACTGGCTCAGTAAGGGTAATAGCGACAATGTGTCCCTTCCGGGTTAGACCTTTCCTTTGTCAACACGCCTATATACGTCACTCGAACTTATTCCCCACCTCATAAAAGAGAGGACGAGTTCCTTTCCCGGCTTGATTCAGTTCAGTTACTCGCATCAAAAGTGATTCTACCTCACCCAAGAAAGGTTTTGCATGAACTCCTCTCGGCAATAGAGGGATTGGTCTTCTCTTCTTTCAGACAGGGATTATCGGAGATAGTTCAGTAGATGCAAAGGTTGACTTCTCTGTCGCTTCGAAGTCTTATGAAGAATATCAGGAAAGTGTTTTTCCCTCCTTGTGAATAGCTTCTTCGGTCGAGTAGCTGCGCACCTCTAAAAGCGGCATAACGAGATGATATAGAACCCGGCATTTGATGGAGTTTCATCTAGTGAAGAAATAGATACCCTTGCAACCATTCTTGGTCTAGTAGCTTCCCCACTTTCCGAAGTCAATCTTATCAGATTCGAAGACCTATACTTTTTCACTTCGCTAATCATACCGCATTCCTATATTCGATGCCGTCTTTGTCGAGTAGTTCTAAACTCCTCTACTGCACCCCGCCGGCCCTTACCTTACTTTTTGATGGCTTGGCTACAATAGATTCTTTTTTGTCGATTTCTCAACATTCGGGGAGTGATCTATCGATCTCCTATTTGAACATTTTCTCACAGGACTTGACCAACCCCGTTCATCTTTTCTTTCTCCCTTTCCACTTCTATCGTTAGAGGGAATCGGGAGAAGAAAAAGCGACTTACCCATAGAGAGAGAAGACAGCTACAGAACACCATTGAAAGAAAGAGAAGACCAGATCTTGGACTTGCAAGCTCTCTCGAGGGAATCACTTTTAGCAAGCTTTCGAGAAAGTTTAGATCCAATCCAGAGAGCATCGAATCCAAAAGTGAGAGTTCGATCTCTGTAGTCAAGTCTAAGACAGTGGATTCGGTATCTAAGAAAACTCTTTTAGAAAGCGCTAGGCATGCTTCTCAAGTCATTCAATGCTTGGCTTACTTCATTCATAGGATGCAAGTTCCAAGTGAACTATCTTCGACTAGCTAGGAGAATCCGTTCTAACACCCGATATTACGTAAAAGAAGAGAGCAAACGAACTCGCCAAGCTGACTCTGATTCCCTACTGAGCCCTTGAACACTGAATCCTATACTATAGAAATGCCATTCGCCCGTTGACCATCTGTCACTGCGTGTGGATCGTTCAAGATACCCGAGATAAGTCGGGAAATCTCGTTCCTTCTTTCGTCCGAAGCTTCATCTACTTGAAGCTCCTCGAGAAGGCTCTCTACCATGTGTTGCGGGGGCTTGGTTCGGTTTGAGCGGAAGGAGGCTAAGAAGTCCTTAATCTGCTTCTTAAGTTCCTCCCCGTGGTTTCTAAGGTTTGTTTGTATAGGGCTATAAGTAGGCCCTTTGCTATTGCTATAAGATAAGGGCTGCTCGCCTTTATACGGCTTGGCTTCGCTATCGCTCCTATGTACCTAAAAAGAAAGTGGTATTCCTGCCATACCAGAATGCCTATTATCTAGTGCTAGAAGCTTCGCCAGAAGCAAGCAAGATGAGGGTGCTCTGCTTCGTAGACAAGGCTCGTTCCGTACTTGACTTACGAGCTCGTGTAGTACTCGCCCCTATCTCTAATCTCTAAAGGGGCTTATGCACTCCACTCGCTGTCTACTAAACGAGCGTTGGAGCGAGCGAGCGAAGCCTTCCATTTAGTGGCTTCTCCCTCACCCTACTCTTTTCTTTTCGCTTAAGCTCCCCCGGTTTAGGGGATTAATTGATTGGATACCCGAGAACCATAATCTTTCCTAGGAACAGCTTCTACGACGATAGATAGGGGTCAGGTTTGTTTGGCATCTATGCCCCCTGCCCTCCAAACAGTATGGGAGCCTTTCAGCTCGTACTGCTCACACACCTAGATCTTCACGGCACCTCCTCTACCATAGTGTAAGCTGGGAGCAGCTCCGAAAAGCGAGGCTTACAACTCGCTTTCAACAACACCACGAAAAAAGTCCACTATGGTTGCCCACTGATCTGATCATCCAATCCCTTCGTTTCGCGCCTTTGTTTTGTTTGGGCTTAGTTACGGCCATTCTCGTTTGGTTTGAACAAGAGTGTGATCTCCCCTGGTATTCTCCGAGAGCTTAGACGACACCGGGCTTATTCCTCAAAGAAGGTATTCTATAGCAAGCACCGTCTTCTTCTTCGCTTAGTGAGTTGCCTCTCTCCTCGGGTGACTGAACTCGCTTTTAAGCAATCAGAGTAGGGATCTCTCTTCGATGAGTCAGACTAGGCTATGATTCCCAGATAGGAAGAAAGAGCATTCGCCACTTCAAGCTAGTCACTAGAACTCCCTCCTTACTTAGATCTTCGTGACCCAGGGGAGATGGCTTATTGAACTCCTAACTCATTTGCCCTGAGCCCCGTATTCCTTTGATTCTTCTCCCGTTCGTGCCAAGGAAAGCTTTCAGGCAGTCCAATAGCACCGGATTCTTCCTTCACCCATGAAAGGGATTCGATTCGTGAACAACTGCAGCGGAGATTCCACAAAGACTAGCTTACGCTCTACCATATAAAATAAAGAAGGGAAATTCCACCCCGGAAACCATTTGATCAAGAGTGAACAGCTGAGAGTAATGGCATACTTCACTTTATCCCTTTATTAGGATTGAGACCCTGGGGTGACTGAATTCGCTTTCGAGCTAACTGTAGCGGATGAAATGGCAGCAGAGTCGTGAACAGGAAAAGCTTCGTTCTTTGTTGTTGTAGTTGGGTAGCCTCCGATATGGCTAAGCTATTAAGTCAGAGATGGGCCTTGAGACGGGATCAACTACAATTGGCCTATCGCTTCTGTAGACTATTCCTGGTGAGTTGCCTACCCGAGCCCGAACTCGCTTAAGGGAAAAAGAGCAAGCAACTGAAGACATCACATCGCTTTCTTCCTCCAAGACTATGCTACCATTAACTTAACATGCTAGCACGCCTAGCAACTTTCTTTCGAAAAAACTAATCAGCCTTTCGCTCGTCCCCTAGGAAAGAGAATTCCCATTCCCCGGTAAAAAAAAGTACTACTTACTTTGCAGCATATGAAATAGCTGCGCTTATGCCTCCAACATCAATAGCAGCGGAAAAGATCACAGTAGCTGAAACCAAGGGTGAACCGTCGACTCAAGCAAGAACAGCAACCGACTCTCACTAATTGCTGCCCGTGTTCATCAATCACGCTAGTCGAACTAGAGCTACAGCCTGCCTTACGATACGAGAGAGAATTTCCACTGCTCTGTCTTCTCTACGATTGCCGGGTGTTCAAAAAAACTCAAAACTTCATCCCGAGGTGACTTCGCTAGACTTGCTTCTAGTCTGATAGGAAATCAAACTCACAGTCGTAAGAACTGAAGGCCTAAGACCGCTTATTCCTTCTCGAAACCGCGAATGCCCTTCTTACTAGGCTCACAGCAGTGAGGTCGAATCCCAGGGGACTTTATCAAATCGGAGAAAGCCCGGGTGGACCAATGTAGCCGATTATCGGCATCTCAGAAGGACTAAGGCCCTTGTTGGCTACTTTGCTTTTGGTTCTTTCACTTCACTCCGAAAGAAGTGAATCTGGAAGTTCCGTCGCTCCCTGGAGAGCTAATTGCAGCAGATGAAATAGCAATAGCTGCGGGTTCGTGAAAAGAGTCATTCTGCTAAGGAATGGAAGCTGCCTTACAGCCACCCTTTGCTTCTTTTCTTACCGGGAATTTGATATTCTACGATCCTTGCTTACCTTGCTTTCTCGGGCGATGATTCTTGGCTTGGTTGGCCACTCTGCTATGTTGATGTTGGGTTCCCGTCGAGAAATTCATTCATTGTTGAAGAACTCCCCCCCTTTGACTCGCCATGCCACTATATCCATAATGACCGGCGAGTCGGAACATGTACGAATATAACCACGCGGAGCGCCGGACCGGTCTATCGAAGAAAGAGATCATTGAGCCTATTTTGCCGTTTGGAACCCTAACGTAACGTTTTTTTGAATTTATATAATAATAATAAGCTAAGGGAGTTGGGAATCGCAAGAATTGAGAAGTCCTCCATTGAATTGAATAGGGTGAGAAAGACAGGTTCGGAAATGGCCGGATTAGCAGGAGGAAGGTTTTTGACTTCTCTATTTGGATTTTGAGGAGGCTTCCCGGACTCGTAACATACGGCTAAAAACAAGACAAGAAGAGGGTCATTAGTCTCTGCCGTTGCAGGTCCTTCTCCTTCCGCCGAGACGGCCCTCTTTGTTTGTTCACCGCGGCACGAAATCATAAAGAAGCTGGAATAACTCAGAAAGAGAGTGGCGCCTAGCCGTTGAGAGCGTCTGTTGTCTTTGTATAGGAACAGTACGATCTTGGACTGGCCCCCTTCGCATGACCTAGAAAGAAAAAAAAGTCCGTGCTACTATAAGGCCTCTAAACTCCTCCCTCAGGGACACTGTTGCGTTGCCCATGGGGACGGGGTAGCCCCGACTTCCATAGGTCCTTGGTTCGACCTCCTAATGAGAATTGAGGTCCTTGCGTGGGTGTCTCATCCCTAAGACTTGCTTGCTCTGTATGGAGTGTCCCGTGGTTCCTCGAGTGCCAGCCGCAGAGAGGAATGCCATCAACTAGGGCGCTATTGACCACTAACCACTCGCTCGCCGGCCGCTCGGGCTCCGCGTTTCAAGTTCGTTATCCTAACCGTCTCCTCTCCTCCACCGGGAGCCTGGCCCCTTCTTCTATCTTATCTACTGCCTTGCTCCTCGGCTCCATACTGCTCCAGCCGCTCGCTGTAATAGCTTGCTTCTCGGGCGGCTCGCCCCCTGGGTGGTGCGGCTGAGCCAGAGTGGGCTCAGCAGTCGGCCTATGTTTCCGGGCGCACGCATAAAGGCATGATTAGTTCCACAAATCTCACTGCACTGACCATAGTAAACTCCTTCTCGTTGTACCGAAATAGAGGTCTGATTTAAACGACCAGGTACAGCATCACACTTGACACCTAAGGAAGGTACAGCCCAACTATGAGGTACATCAGCAGGTGTTACAATAATACGTAAATGACTTTTTTCTGGTACAACCACTCTATTGTCCACTTCTAATAAACGTGATTGACCCAATTCTGGATCATCTTCTGGAATCGTATAACTGTCAAAAGTGAGTGACTGTTCATCGGAACTGTTATAGTCCGAATACTCATAAGTCCAATACCATTGATGTCCAATAGCTTTGATAGTAATGGCTGGATCTACTACTACCGCGTCCATTGAATATAAAAGAGCAAATGATGGTATAGCAATGAACATCAGGATGATACTAGGAAATATGGTCCACAGAATCTCGATAGTAGTTCCATGAACAATCCTTTGAGCGATTGGATTTTTTTGATAGTGGAAGTGCCATAAAGCGCGAGCCAAGATCCACGATACGAAAACAAAAATCAGAATCAAAAAGAAAAAGATATCGTGATGTAAGTCTATAATTCCTTGCATCATAGGTGTTGCTGCATCTTGAGATCCTAATTGCCATGGTTCTGCTGCATCACACGGAACAATTGTGAGGAATAGACATTCTAGAAGAATCATTCTCTTTGCTTCATTCTTTGACTGCTCTGCTCTTCCTCTAAAAATGAAGAGAGACTCGCTTCCCAATGAAGGAAGACTTGTATTGTAGTAAGGTTGAGTTTGGAAAGGGACTTTTTGGGCATTAATGAACAGAAGACCTCAGTCAGCTTTTTTTTTCACCAACTCAGGTCTTTGTTCTCTTACGAAATATTCAATCGAACCTAGAGAAAAGAAGTGATGATCGAAGAGCAACTCCAAGCTATAAAGGGAGATAGGGTAGTTGCTCTATTCCTTTATATACGACATGGATTCATTGATTCAACAGCATATTACTATGAGTGCCTTACCTTACTTTCGAGGGAAGGGGAAACAGCGCATTAGCATGAGTGGTCTGCGGGCATACTACCTCTTTCTGGGGACATTGATCCAAAAGGTTCAACATTACATATGAAAATAGTGGAGTCGAGAAACGGAGAATGAACCCACCCTGAAGCTTAATACAAAGATTGAGTAGCCCAATCCATTAGGGGTCCACTTGGAGCAGACTAAATGAGATAGACAGCTATAGCTCCTATTAATATTAAAGAAAGATCTGATCATGTTTCGTATCATGGCCCACCGAGCGCACACGTACTCTACCTTTTATCAATATGCTCTGTCCCTGCAAGAAGTAGGCTCATCTTACTGAGTCCAATTGGTTGTTTCAAGCCGATTCCTTCGATCATAAGTGAGGAAGCTACTTATTTAATAGTCGTGACGAATGAGTTAACTCCTCTTTGTAAGTGAATTGAAAAGTTTTGATTCAATTGTCCAGGTGTCTTGACTACCTAGTGGTTTGGGCTGAACTGATCAGTCATCATATCATATGGTCACTATGGCTATCAGAACCCACAGAGAAAGTGAAAGCGAAACAAGTAGAAGATTGAAAGGAGGGAAGGGAGGGGTTGACTCCCACATTTGTGCAGATCTTATCATACGTCCTTTCGAAATCAAAGAAGGAATAGAGTTTGAATAAGGAAGAGAGTAGGGAAAATCCCAGATTCGAATTCTTCTTCTCATACTAGACTATATTTCTTTCCAAAGATTGGATGAACTTCAGTCAATTCCTTAACTACCATCCTTGAACGAAGTGTTCACTCCTTAGCTTAAGTTTCAAGAGTCTGCTGAAGATAAAAAACAAAGAGATAAGGAATATCCTGTTGTTACCGAAGCGAAGATAGGAATCTGGTTGAGAACACGAGATCACAGTAGAACGGATAAGGTATCTACGAGAGACCTGGGGCTGCCTTTGAGTACTCCAGTTGAATCAACTATATCTTCTTTTTTGTACCTGTGTTATCTTTCTCTTTTCGGATTAGGAGAATGTTCTGTGTACGCATGTTAAAGGTCAAATTTTGCTTCTTTATCTGATTTCTCTGGCTAAATTGTACTGAATTTATCCCTCCTTATATTCATTTCTTAGTGGATCACTTTTCCTAGTCGCATAACCAAAGAAAAGGAATCTTACAACTGAGCATGCAAAAAGTTTAAACAAGGCTCTTGCGCACACATTTGATATCGGTTTTCTTCCTCCACTGCACACATACGGCTAGTCGTAATGACAACTAGTTGACTGAAAGCGAGATTGCAGGCAAGTTGGTTAACGAAAAGCGGATCCCAATTAATCATAGTAAATCCACCTTGTGATCGGTTCGCAGAGAAGAGCTTGAATGCATCATTGCTATCACTTGAATTCATCTATTTGCTCATAGATCTTGTTTGTGGTCCAAGAAGGGAATGCTCCGCGAGTATGCCTGCAATCATCAACAAAGTGCTTTGCACTGACCCGTCCTCGAACCGGTAATTCATCCCAGAGCCTAGGCTTAGAGCTCATAGTACTCATACTCTCACATCGGATACTAAAGCACCGGAGTCAATAGCCGCCCCTCTAAAGATTTCACTAGCTTGACGCAGGCTCAGTTATTGGGTTAGAGCCCACTCAGATGCAGGCGAGAGGTAGGAATGCTTTCTTTCCGAAGGTTATTTACTAGAAGAGAAAACGGGCCAGCTATTATTTATGTATTTTACGGGAGATATCCTCTTTCCTCTATTCATGAACCAAAAAGAGATTTCGACTGGAGCAGACAGCGGCAACCACTTTGCGCCAAAGGTCCCAATATCTATAGAATCTCAATTTCTTGGAATTGAGTCTCCTTTACCTGTCTGTATGCGAGATGCCCGGCAAACAAATAGAATAAGGGTCGGTCGGTTCAGCATCTCAAGTGGTTGCTTCTTTCCGATGTCCATGTGCGGTTGGATCGGTCGAGTGAATCTTAACTAGCTCCGTTTGCGTTGGATCAGCCTACTTCATGCACGAGCGGAATACCTCCCCTGCCTACCTAATAGGAACTAAAGGTACTGCGAAACCTGTCTACCTACCCGCTTTCCTTTCCTGGTCCTTTTCTTGGCCATCTTGCTGCTCAGGAACCCCGGTCACAGAGCCAGTCAGTTCGAGCCTACAGCTGTCTCAACTTAATGAACTGGACCTTCTCTATACGCAAATCATGCCCTATCATGATGAGTCAACAATCCCAATCGTGAAGTTCCATTATAGCAATCAAATTATCAAACTGAAAAACCAGACGTCGAAGCACCCAGAGGGGCCCTCCCCCGTTAATAGTATTAACTAAGGGCTTTAGCTGAAGAGAGTACCAAGGACTCTGAAACAAGGCTGGCGAGCCTACACAACTACCTTAACCAACCTGTCCTGAATTGAACCTATCTTTTCTATATGCATTTCATGTTCCATCCCAGGTGACGCAACAATCTATCAAAGAAGCAATTCGTCACAAGACATAAAATGTCAATATCAACTGTTGGACCAGATTTAGTTGGTTTGTCAATCACGAAGCTCCAGTATCGCAACCAGTTACACGAAGTGGGACCAAGGTTCTCAGATGGACGGTACACAGGGAATGGAACGAGGTGCTTTGTCTCAAGAAACATCGCAAGATGTCAAAACCATCTAAGGGATCAGTCCGTAGTCTTCAGCCAGGCAAGAAGAATATAATAGGAAGATTCCCAAGTGAGACGGGGAGGAATCGCTCGATCTACCGAAAACGAATCCTTGTCGGAGTAACCGTCTATAGCGTGTTTTTGGCTTGTCAAGCCTCAGAACTTGACTTTGAATTTGATCAGTTAGATGACGTGATTTTAGGCATAGACCCGGTTTTTCCCTTCTGTGAGATAAGTCGACAAGTTCACTCGTTGCATCGGCATAAGGGCGACCTTTAAGTCTACCCAGTCATATCGAGGAGGCGGTGTTCACTGGTTCTTCTCCGTAATCGTAATGTACAGGTCCAAGTATGCGCTAAACCCGGACGGAATTGCTGACCTTTTTGAATGGATTAGAAATAATAGAAGCAAAAGTCAACGTAGTAGGGACCTGAATCCGCGAGTGCTAATTCGGCAACTTCATACGAAAATAAGTTCTTACTGCAAAGCTAATACAATAAAGGAAGGTGCGGGGGGTCTCTTGATCTTTTCTTTCTTTCAATGTCAATCAAGTAATAGCCGAGGAAAACGTGAAGACTAGCCATTTTATGAGCTTGTAAGGCCCGTTGACCGAATAAAGGGGAATAAGTAGGGCTATAAATAAGTAGGCCGTTCTTCATTTAGGGAAAGAGCTAGGCGAACTGGACTTCGTTCCGTTGTTGCTTCTCCCGCCTACCACCGGGGGCTAGAACTACGCAGTGTAACGAGATAAATCAGCACGCGCATAAGCTGCCTCATCCACTTCTTCAGCAGTTCCATGACAAAGGCTTCCACGCCTCCCTTTCTTTTTTTTATGTTTTTCAATCGCCTTTGATGATTGTTTATTGTGAATCCGTTCGACATATATGCCTTCATTTCATTCGGGCCTAAAAAAAAAAAGCAGAGAAATGAAGAAGTGACGTCCAAGCCCGTGGCTCTGTAAGACCTCCACGCAAGCCCTCGGTCACCGAGCCGACCTCGTCCGCTCGGAAGGACACAACCCCGGCCAGCCTTCCGAATTCTACCCCCGCCACCACAAAGATCACTGCCCAGCCACCGCTGGAGCAACTGAGCAAAATGGAGAAAATTCGGTTGAGGACCGGGGAGATAAGATAAGGGAAAGAAGAGAGAAGAAAAGGGAAGGTTCTCTATAAGATTTGCTTGGAGCTGTTCACTTTCACTTGGTCGCCTGGTATCTTGAAACCTCTTTGCTTGCGGGGGCAGGAGTGGAAACGTCTGAGAGAGCGCTTCGCGAAAGAATCGTGTGGCGCGGTGAAAAGTTTCCCGTTGGGGTTTCCGACCCTCCTGGTATCCACCTACTTGTGGAAGAGGTGGGATTCCTTGATATGTTAGTGTCAAGGCAGTAGAAGAAGGGTAACTCAGTTAGAGCAACCGATGCTTTGATCATGACTCCTTGCTGCCAGAGTTGTAATATACTTGCTGTCATGCTGGCAAAAGCAGGGGTTTCGGTCAGTTTTACCTACTATTGGATTTGAACCAATGACTCTCGCCGTATGAAAGCGATACTCTAACCGCTGAGTCAAGTAGGTCAAGCTGAGTCAAGTCAGAGAAAATAGACCCCTATAAGATTAAGAAAAAGCCGCGCAACCAGAGTCCCCCTTACTATACAAGGGGGGGCGGAGCGCTAAGAAAGAGAAAGCGTTATCACTATACGAAATGAAGCAGCGGCTAGCACGCTAAGATCAACCAATGTTCGAACGTGGAACCTTTCTTTCTCGGTCGTCTGTCTTAATATAAGTGGATTCCGATTCATGCGGTCGTTCTCTGCTGCATTGGTCTTTTCACTCTCCACCATAACAAAATGTTTCCACTATATCTCTCAGCAGTACTCAAAGGAAGTACGGCGGGTCCGAGTAGGAAAAAATTCACTAAGAAGTAAGGCATACAACAATGGATCAATTCATTCAACAAGATCCGTTCGGATTGGACCAGGGTGAATGGGATTATTGGTCTGACCTCTCGCTCGGATGGTTGACTCCCGCCGCCGACAGATGCCTGTTCTGCTAAATCACCCTACCTTTCTAACTCGTCGTCTTAAGAACTCCGCCCTTTCCGTGGGCATTTGTACACCAGTGGTTTAGTCTCAAAATCCTTTTCTTCTAGGTCTCTGCCGGCAAGATGTCAAATTTCGGAAAGATGTCCGATTGCGATACACAATACAAGTCATTAGCTATAGTCGACTACGTAGGCGCTTAGAGAGGGGCAGAGGTAGTAGCAGCAGCAGTAACACTGTACATCAACAGGTTCTATCCCTTTCTCTTTTCGGTTAAGTAATCTGTCACTATTTATTAGATTTCGTTTGTCAACCGTTCATGCTTTTACGCTTTGTATCGGAACTCCGAATTTTATTTCTTTCGACTTTGTTCTCTGTTCGTGTCGGGTACTCGCTCTGCTAATTGGTATGATAACCAGGGAACTTCCTTCCGCAGTTCAGTGATTGGTAGTCTCAGTCTGTCTCTGCCTGACCTTAAGACTTCTACCTTGGACAGTATGAACGGTAGAGAGCCTCTCGCCTAGTTCAGAGAGAAAAAGAGCGCGTCGGGAACTCCAGATGCTACTCCTTGTACAGCTTGAAAGTTTTCATTTGAAATCTTTTTCTTTTTTTCCACCGGCATCGTCTTTGCCCCCTTTTCCAGGTTTAGAAAGACTGGTTCGAAAGGACCAGGAAAAACCTATTTAGAGTAGAGGTAGAACATTAGGACATTTTTTTGCCCTAACCACTGTTCTACCTCTTTAGTTGTTGTACATCTTTCCCGTCTGATCATAATGCTTTAGCTTGACTGCTCTCCCTTTTCTTTTCGCTATAACCGGACTTAGCATTGGCCAATTCCCCCGCTCTAGCCCTGCCTCTTTGAATATGACCAAGCGGAGAGTTCCAAAGCAAATTGATTGAGGAATGGCCGATTTACGCCCACCCTTACCGCAACCTTTCTTAAGAACAATAATAATAGCTAGGTTTCTTTTTTCCCGAGGGGCACTGGCACTCTAATCTAAGACCTATACCTATCTTCGCTATCGCTCATGACTTCCGTCTTGTACGATATCGGTCATTGGAATCAAAGAAAAAGAACTTCAGAGTGTTCCTTTTTATTCTTACTTCAGACAATGCTTCCGGAGCTAGACTGAAACAGCCTTCTACCAACCAATCTTTTCCAAAGAATTAGCCACCCTATTGGAATGGAAAGGATAAGTTAACCACGCCGCTTCGAAGCGAAAGGGGCGCAGGCGATGGGGAGGTAAACCAGATAAATGTTTCAACAAAGGAAAATGATCCGACCGGGTTCTAGGTAGATGTTGAACCCTCGCTTCATGCTCCAAACTCGAGAAGATCGAAGGCGCGTGTACCATTACTTGATACTTGTTATTCCACTAGTGATTTTGGGCAAGATCAATATATAGTGATCAGTTATGATTGCTCAAACTACGGTACATAGTTTCAAGTTAGGCCTTACTTAAGTCTGGTCTCCTCTCCCAGGTCTCAGCTTCAGGCTCCCACTGATGAACGTATGAAAACGGCAAGGCAAGCAAATGCACGAACGTATTGGAGGCTTTCTCTCATAAGAATATTATTTATCATAATGTCATACGCCTGATCGGCGAGTTCAGTCACACCTATGGATGGGCCCAGGTCCGCTACTTCAAAGGCATCGCCTCACTTAGATCGCCGGGGTTGGAGCTTCTTCGACCTCTAGCCATGACGCTCCTCCCGGCTTCTTGGCCTAGCAGTTGGTTTCCTATGCTAGTGAATCAGATCTTTGGCTTTACCGTGTTACTATTCGGAGAATGGACTCTGTTAGGGGTGATCTCTCTCTATCTTAAGTCAGTCATTTCTACCGGCTCCGGCTAACTTCCTTTAGGAAGGAAAGCAAGTCCCATCGATTGAGCTGTTGATGGAATGAATGGAATAAGGGCTGCTTTCAAACCTGAAAGAGGCCGTTATGAAGGGAAATCGGAAAGCAACCAGCGTAAAACGCGAAAAGTCAAGAGAAGAGATCTAGATCTTGTAGCACTGAGTTGAGCAGCTAAAGAACTTTCGTTACTACTAATACGATACGATTTCAGAACAGACTGATCGAAAGCAAGGCAACTTCTGGTCTATTTACCATGGAAAACTATCCTCATTAGGGAGTGGTTCCCCTCGCATTGGGAACACAACCCGTTTAGGAGCGAAGAAAGAATACACAGGTTCTATGTACCGATATGCCCATTCACGAAGGTCATGTTTGAAAGGCCAAAGACGACCAAACCGCAGGATTGCGGGACGTAGGGTACAAGAAGCAAGCTTTATCCCATAGCGATAAGGAAAATACATCCCACGGTAGAACGGAGAAGAACCATTAATAGAAGGATTCTACGGGTTCTTATGAGTCCTAACGGAGGACGCAGTCCACATGGGTACCCACCGAAACCCGAGATTCATAGGAATCTCGAAGCAACGAGAGATATACCTCTCGGCAAGCCTTTCAACCTCCCCTTCTGTAGCCTGTAGCGCTCCTACCATTCGTTTCGAATGGACGACCGATTGAGCTAGAGGCAGCTAAACGACTTCCTGAACAGCGCCCTTAAGCATCTCTAGCCATTTCCAACTCTTCAAAGCAAACTCTTTCTTTTCCCGCCAATCGGACGGGGACATATAACAAGAAGTGTTACTCATCCCTTTCAGGAAGTGGAATCGATCTGGGATAATTAATCAAAGAAAGACCGATAACTAGCACATGTGCCCCAACTTCGCGGAGTTGTGCTAAGGGGGCAGCTAATTCATTTTGGAGATATAATGATTGAGCTGGGGATAATGGCTTTACGGGCCGTCAGCCAAGGCGGGAGTCCTTTGAAGATGATGGGTATGCGACAGGTGAATGGGACGCTACCAGGGAACTACCACGGGAAGGGAGTGAACAGACCCGTCTGATGAACAGCATCTCTTTTGCTTGCTTGTGCAATGCAATCACGATTTCGCCGCAGACGAAGGTCGCTAAACCTCGGAAATTTGACATCAATTGCTCGGAACTTTTGGAGGTTCGCTTTTTCTTGATCTTGATGGAAAGTCGCTTGAAAGCGTTGATTAAGCTACGGGAAGAGAAGGGAGAAGAACATCTTCCTTTGTGTAAGCATCTCCGAACTGATCAGGATGAAAGGATTCGAATGTTGTTTCAGATGTTATTTCGAAGAATTAGTTGGTTTATTTGTTCGAAATGGTGGAACTATAAATATCCTGTGCTTTTAGCAAAGGAAAGTGCTTCTTCACTGTAGCTGTCTGCTATATAGCATGGACCTTTCCTCTCTTTGTTTGGTCTTTTCCCGTACTAAACATGGCATAAA